CATACTATAAAAATAGCCCAGTTTATGAAAATTCTTATCTTGATGGAAATCAAGAAAATTTAAAGTTCGAAATTTTAAAAGATAAAGAAGATAAAAACACTTTGTTCTGGTTTGAAAAACCTCTTGTGACTCTTCTTTTCGACTATAAACGATGGAATCGTCCCTTTCGCTATATAAAAAATGATCTATTTGAAAACGCTGTAAGAAATGAAATGTCACAATATTTTTTTTATACATGCCGAAGTGATGGAAAACAAAGAATATCTTTTACATACCCACCCAGTTTGTCAACGTTTTTTGAAATGATACAACAGAAGACGCTTTTGTGCACGACCGAAACAGAAAGGGTATCCTCAGAAGAACTGTATAATAATTGGGTTTATACCAATGAACAAAAACGAAACAATCTGAGCAAGGAACTTATCAATCGAATTGAAGCTCTCGACAAAGGGTCTCTTGCTATGGATGTACTAGAAAAAAGAACTAGATTGTCCAATGATGAGACTGAAAAAAAATGTTTACCTAAAATGTATGATCCTCTTTTGAATGGACCCCAGCGCGGAACAATCAAAGAATTTGATTCACGGTCAAGAAAGAATAAATAATAAAAAAAAGGATACATAAAATAAGTAAAAGAATAGATAAGACGAGGTTCTTCCGCCACCTACATATTTAATAATTTCTGCTACAAAGAAACTTATAACACTAATACTATTTGTAATTCCATCAATTACTTGTTTATCAAAAAAATGAGTTAGTTTTGCTAATCCTCTAATAACCCTGGTTAGGATTTTAGCATAAAAAAAATCTATGTAACCATGATTATATGACCAATTATATATTACATTTATTATTTTGTCCCAGATAATTTGACGAAGACCCATTTTAACAAAAAAAATATTTAAATTATAATTATTAAAATATGAATAAGAAGGCCCATATAAAAAAGATGCTATAACTATTCCGAAATATGCTATACTGACTGAAAAAAAAGCATTTTTCATAAATTCATACCAATCAAAATAATTGGTAGAATTGGAATATAAAAAGTTAATTGACGGAGTTAACCATTTTGATAATATATCAAGATTAATTCTTCCTTCACTAAAAGGAATTCCTATGGATCCAACGAACAAAGTAAATAAGACCAATACAAGAAGTGGAAATAACATAGTATTATCCGATTCATACGGATACGTAAATTTTTTTTTATTGACAAAATTATTAATAGTAATAAGGGGTTGCATCATATTTATTACTCTATTATTATCGATTGGATATGTTGTTTTCGAAAAAAAGGAACCCCCATCTCTTTTATTATTATTAATTGTTGATAAAATCCAATTTGTTTTGATCGCTTTAGGTCCCTTTTCGCCCCATATAGATATTGAATAAAATTCAATATTTTTTTTGCCACTATAATTTTGAAAATTATAGTTTAAATGCCCTTCAAAAGTAAGTAAATACATTCGAAACATATAAAATGCAGTTAACCCTGCTGTGAAAGAAGCTATTATTGCGAAAATCGGTGAATACAACCAACTATCGCTAAGAATTTCGTCTTTGGACCAAAAACAAGCAAGAGGTGGAATCCCACAAAGAGAAAGTGTACCTAAAAAAAATGAAGTTTTTGTAATTGGCATATATTTTGTTAAACCGCCCATAAGAGCCATGTTCTGGCTTTTATCGGGGGAATATCCAACAATAGTTTCCATTGAATGAATAATGGATCCAGATCCTAAAAATAATAATGCTTTCGAATAGGCGTGAGTGATCAAATGAAATAAAGCAGCTCGATAAGATCCCATACCTAAAGCTAACATAATATAACCCAATTGAGATATTGTAGAATAGGCTAAGCTTCTTTTAATGTCTCTTTGAGCAAGAGCCAAAGTAGCTCCTAAGAGTATTGTTATTATACCTACCAAAGAAATTATATTCATTATGTAAGGTATAGCTGTAAAAAGAGGAAAAAGTCGAGCTACAAGAAAAATGCCCGCTGCGACCATAGTGGCAGCATGTATAAGAGCCGAAATAGGAGTAGGACCTTCCATAGCATCGGGTAACCATACATGAAGGGGGAATTGCGCAGATTTAGCAACCGCACCAACAAATAATAGGGAAGCGCACAAAGTAAGAAATAAAGAATTGGTCCCATTATTCTCAATCAAATTATTGGATATTCCAAACAAATCCCGAAATTCAAAACTTCCCGTTATCCAATAAAGACCTAAGATTCCTAAAAATAAACCAAAATCCCCTACACGATTAGTTACAAAGGCTTTTTGACAAGCACTTGCCGCAAGGGGTCGTGTGAACCAAAAGCCTATTAATAGATAGGAACACATTCCAACTAATTCCCAAAAAATATAAATTTGTATCAAATTTGAACTAGTAACTAATCCCAGCATGGAGGCATTAGAAAAACTCATATAAGCAAAAAATCTCAAATAGCCTTGATCATGAGACATATAATTGTCACTATAAATAAGCACCATTATTCCTACTGTAGTAATTAATATTAGCATAATGGAAGTAAGCGGATCTATCAAATGTCCAAAATCTAAGGAAAAATCATTATTGATGGTCCAAGACCATACAGATTGGTAGATAGGACTGCCTTTTATTTGCTGAATAGACAGATTGGCGGAAAAAATCATAACGATACTTAGTAATAAAACACAAAAAAAAGCCCCTATACGACGAATATTTTTTGTTGCCTCCGGAACAAGGAGAAGACCCACCCCTATTGCTATAGGAACTGGAAGGGGAATGAAAGGTATGATCCACGCATATTGATATGTATGTTCCATAATAAAATTAAACTTTTTTATTATTTATTAATTGTTTAATTGTTTCCGATTCACCAGTTCTTATATATTTCAAAAGGAGCAAAAAAAAAAATAAAGATATGAAAGAAAGGAATTTTTTAATTATTAAAAATAATAATTCTTTTACCAAAAATTTTCAAATTGAATATATTTTCAAATACAGAAGATACAATTGGTCAAATAATAAGATTAAGTCAATGTTGAATAGGGGCAACCATTTTATTATTACATTACAATAATTTAGATCGCTAGAACAAGTAAAAAAAAAGAGAGAGACTTCGTTATTTTAATTTTTTTTTAGTGAATTTTTTCATAATTAGTATTCGGAATCATTAATTTTCCTTGGTTGTGAACGAATTCGTTGTGGAACTTATTAAGTTGCTTATATTCCTTGCAATAAAAAACTTATGTTTGTGGTAAACTCTATGATATCCGTCAATTTGTTACTCGTCACTTCAGTTCGCGTAAAACTTAAATAAATTCCAATTTACTTTTTTCGAATCACATAGCGTTTAATAAGTTTACTACTACTAACAAAGACTAGTCTCATTCTATTTTTCGAATTTGAATTAGATATACTTTCTTGATCAATTACAATTAATACAAAGAGTTTTACAGTCTTGTTTTCTTAAATTAGGAATTAGGTAAGGGTTCTGATCTATTTATTTTTTTAGATAAAATGTAATATGCCAAAACTATACGGAAGTACGAATCAAAACTTTTTTTTATTTGCTTACCAACGATAAGAGATAAGAAATTATATTTCTATAGCCATGAATACTCCGGAATATATCCAATATCTTCATTCGGATATATATAAACACTAGCTAGTATAAATAAAGCTTTCTTCGTATACTTCGTATATTGGATATTGTAGGTAATAAATAGTAATAAAAAAATTCTATATATTGACCAATAGATGTCTTCCACATTTAACTATAACAACGAATAACCTCTTCATTTTTTAATGGCGGTTCCGAAAAAACGTACTTCTATATCCAAAAAGCGTATTCGTAAAAATTTTTGGAAAAATAAAGCGTATTGGGCAGCGAAAAAAGCTTTTTCTTTAGCAAAATCCCTTTCCACCGGAAATTCAAAAAGTTTTTTTGTGCGACAAACAAACAAGTAATGTAATAAAGTGTTAGAATTATCTTAATCGATATAAACTATATATTTTATATTTTAAACTTATCAATATTAGATGGAATTTTCTATTGTCATATGTTGTAAGATAAGAAATTTTCTCTCCACTAGAGAGGGACTAAAACAATTCGGTATAAGATCCAAAGTTTAATCCTTCTGTTTAGTTTTTTTGGGGGGGATGGGGATTTTTATTTTCCCCATCGATTTATTTTTTACAAAATTACTAAAAATAATTTTTTTTTAGTAAGGTTTATTGGATATTGGGTTCTGTATCAGAAATATATATATTATGTTTTAACTATACAGTACAGTACCTATTTCATATGAATGGATAACTCTTGAATGGATAACTCTACTTAACTTATACTTATTTATTTTTCTAAATTTATTTTATAAATGAAATAATAATCTTTTTTTTTTTTATTTACGATAAAGATTGAATAAAAATTTCCATTCTTTTGTTATATTTACAATAGCCCACTAATTTAAAATTTAATTGGTTTGACAAATATTTAATTGTTATTGTAATAATAATAAATCCTATTTATTTTTTTTTAATAAAAACGCCATTGCATTGTTAAAACACCACCCCGCACTACAATTAAGGTAATTTTTTTTGAACGTTCAAATTACTATTTGGACGATATTGTTTGATGTTTACGCAAGATATTGCATTGAATTGCTTACTTTAATCTCGACGATTGAAGATGGATGGGCTATTATGATTTCAAGCGAGCCGCCATGGTGAAATCGGTAGACACGCTGCTCTTAGGAAGCAGTGCTAGAGCATCTCGGTTCGAGTCCGAGTGGTGGCATCTTATCCAAAAATACTCGTAAAATAAATATTAGAATAACTCCTAATAATGTATAATAATTTAATTATGGATTTCCATTTCATTGTTGGAGGACTTCCTTTTTAGGATTTTTATGATATTTTTTACTTTAGAACACATATTAACTCACATTTGTTTGTCGATTGTTTCGATTGTAATTACGATTTATTTGATAAACTTATTAGTCTACGAAATAGTAGAACTATACGATTCGTCGGAAAAGGGAATGGTAGCCACTTTTTTATGTATAACAGGATTATTAGTTATTCGTTGGATTTATTCGGGACACTTACCTTTAAGTGATTTATATGAATCATTAATGTTCCTTTCATGGAGTTTCTCTATTCTTCATATGGTTCCCTTTTTTCGAAACCATAAAAATTATTTAAATGCGATAACTGCACCCAGTGCTATTTTTACCCAAGGATTTGCTACTTCGGGTCTTTTAACTGAAATGCATCAATCCAAAATATTAGTCCCCGCTCTACAATCACAGTGGTTAATGATGCACGTAAGTATGATGGTATTGAGCTATGCAGCTCTTCTGTGTGGGTCATTATTATCAGTAGCTCTTCTAGTCATTACATTTCGAAAAAATAGAGATATTTTTGGTAAATATAAAAGCAATCATTTACGAATTTGGTCGTTTGCATTTTCCTTTGCCGAAATCCAACACGTAAATGAACTAAGCAATGTTTTACAAAACAATTGTTTTATTTCGTTTAGAAATTATCGCAAGTATCAATTAATTCAGCAATTGGATTGTTGGAGTTCTCGTGTCATCAGTCTTGGGTTTATATTCTTAACCATAGGCATTCTTTCGGGAGCAGTATGGGCTAATGAGGCGTGGGGATCGTACTGGAATTGGGACCCAAAAGAAACTTGGGCTTTTATTACTTGGACAATATTCGCTATTTATTTACATACTAGGACAAATGCAAATTTGCAAGGCCAAAATTCTGCAATTGTGGCTTCTATAGGATTTTTTATAATTTGGATATGTTATTTTGGAGTAAATCTATTAGGAATAGGGCTGCATAGTTATGGTTCATTCTCATTACCATCTAATTGAAGAAAATAACTTAAAAATACAATACATAGGAATTCAAAAACTAAAAACATATCTGATTACAACTAATTACAATTAAAACTAATTGTAAATTAATTCATAATTGATTTGATTTTTTATATGAAAACTATTTATAAAAGTAATTAGATATAATAGCTTCCACTTTATCAATTGATAGTGAGAGAACGAAATCCGGATAAATACCAATACCTATTACAGGTAAAAAGATACAGATTGAAACAAATAGTTCTCTCGGTCCAGAATCAAAAAAATGAGAATTTTTATAATTAAATTGCGTGTATCCATAGAACATCTGACGTAACATAGATAATAAATAAATAGGAGTTAATATCATTCCAATTGCCGTTACAAGGGTTATTAGTATTTTGGGCATTAAAAGAGATTTTTGGCTAGTAATTAGTCCAAAAAAGACTACCAATTCTGCAAAAAAACCACTCATTCCAGGCAATGCAAGAGAGGCCATAGAAAAGCTGCTGAACATTGTAAATATTTTTGGCATTGGGATAGCTATTCCTCCCATTTCATCGAGATAAACAAGACGTGTTCTGTCATAACTCGTTCCTGCCAAGAAAAAAAGTGCAGCACCAATAAATCCATGAGAGATCATTTGTAAAACGGCCCCATTAAGTCCTGTATCCGTTATAGAACCAATTCCTATAATTATGAAACCCATATGAGATACGGAGGAATAGGCTATTCTCTTTTTAAAATTGCGCTGACCAAAAGATGTTAAAGCTGCATAGATTATTTGAAGTGCGCCTACTACCATTAACCAGGGAGAAAATATAGAATGCGCATGGGGTAATAATTCCATATTGATCCGAACCAACCCATAAGCTCCCATTTTTAATAAGATTCCGGCTAAAAGCATACATGTACTGTAATGTGCTTCTCCATGGGTATCTGGTAACCATGTATGCAGTGGGATAATCGGTAATTTGACAGCATAAGCAATAAGAAATCCAAAATAGAATATTATTTCTAATACCACAGGATACGATTGATTGGCTAATGTTTCAAAATTTAATGTTGGTTCATTGGAACCATATAAACCCATACCCAGAACTCCCATTAAGAGAAAAAAGGAACCTCCTGCGGTGTACAAAATAAACCCCCCACATGGATAGAAGTAAGTAGACAGGAATTAATTCTAACTCCCACATGATAAAAAAAAGCAAAAGATCCCGAGAACAAAATAGTCCTATTTGACCGCTGTACATTGCTAACATGAGGAAATGGAAGAATCTAGAATCTCGAGTAACTGGCCAAGCCGCTAAAGTGGCTAAAGTAGTAATGAATCCCGTGAGTAAAACGGGTCCTATGGAAAGTCCATCAATTCCCAGTCTCCAGTGAAAATCAAAAAAATTAATACATTTATAATCCTGTTCTAATTGGATTAATGGGTCGTCCACGCGAATATCGGCAAAACAACAATTATTGTTAACCAAGGAAAATCATTCGTGGTAAAGACAAGATACACTTTGATCAGAAAAACCCGCGCTCGAAAGAAACTAATATAATTTAATTTATCGAGTACGGGTTTTTGTCGGTAAAGATAAAAAAATGAATTCAAGTGGAATTTTCTGGAACGTATCAATAAGCTAGACCCATGCTACGAGTTGTCTCGTGCCATAAATAAACCCGGACACTCAAAAAATCTGTTGGGCAGGCGGATTCACACCTTTTACAACCTACACAGTCTTCGGTTCTTGGAGCAGAAGCAATTTGCTTAGCTTTACATCCATCCCAAGGTATCATTTCTAATACATCTGTGGGGCAGGCTCGTACACATTGAGTACACCCTATACATGTATCATAAATCTTTACTGAATGTGACATTGGATCTATAAAATTTTTAACATCATAAGTTTCGATCTAGTAAAGTAGTATATGAATTATATATTGTAGACACCAGACGAATCAATGATAATGATTTAGATTTACCAGAATCAATCTACTTCTGGATCTGCTCATGAAAGGAGGCCAAGATACGTTAATTTTAATTTATTACGTTTTTTTTATCAAACAGGACCATATGCTTATGTTGCACATACCCATTTCGATTAGCTAATATTCCATATTTTGCTTTATATGATTACCACTATTTATTCAACAAATTATATTGATTGATACGAGTTGATTTTCTGTTACGATGAATTGATGAAACAATAGCTAATCCAATGGCTGCTTCAGCAGCTGCAATTGCTATAACAAAAATAGAGAAAACATTTCCTTTTAATTGGCGACTATCAAATAAATCAGAAAATGTTACGAAATTTATATTAACTGCATTCAGTATAAGTTCAAGACACATAAGCGCTCGAACCATATTTCGACTTGTAATCAATCCATAGATACCGATTGATAATAAATAGGCACTCAAAACAAGTACATGTTCGAGCATCATTGACCAACTCCTCATCAATCTTGATTCATTTCAATATGAACAATAATTCAACCAATTTGATTGACTAAAATATATTTTAGTACGTAATAAAGGAAGGTATAATAGATCTAACTAAGCGCATTTCCATTTTATAATTTTGTACATAAATAATAAATAGAATTTCAATAAAAGAACAAGTCCCTATCCCTTAATTATTTGTAAGTAGTTAGTGTATTTAGTACTGACGAGCCATAGCAATTGCACCTATCAAGGCAACTAAAAGAATTATCGAAATAAGTTCAAACGGAAGAAAAAAATCTGTTGATAAATGAATCCCAATTTGTTGACCATTATTTATCAAATCCTGCTCTATAATCTGGTTTGATCTTGTAGTCCAAATAATACCGTACCATGACGTATCTAGGATAGTAGTAATTAGTGAAACAAAAATACTTGTACAAACCAGTGAAGTGACTCCATCGCCAATGGTCCAAAGATGGAAATCATTGTAATATTCTGAACCATTCATGAACATCACAGCAAATACAATTAATACATTTATTGCTCCCACATAAATAAGGAGCTGTGCAGCAGCTACAAAATGGGAGTTCGATAGAATATAGAATAAGGATGTACAAACAAGAACCAATCCCAATGAAAAGGCAGAAAAAATGGGATTGGTAAGTAATACCACTCCTAGACCTCCCACTATAAGACCCAATCCCAAAAAAACTAAAAGAAAATCGTGTATTGTTGCAGGTAAATCCATTCTATGTAAAAAAAGAAATAAATTAAGTAGAAATTTATCATGATCCTATTGACCAAACCAGTAAAAAAGAAGTTACCCTATTTTTTTGATACGTTTCTAATTGAATTAAATCGAATGGGGTGTGGGTTGATATAGATACACTTATTAATTTAATGGAATAATTTAATACCATTTCTCTATCCGTTTATCTATTAAAAAGTTTCGTTCAAAATTTGAATTATCTATAATTTTATTATTATATATTATATAAAGTATACAAGCAAAATAAAAAAAAAAAGCTTTGTTTGCTACTTTAGATCAAAACTTAATTTTAGTAATTGGTAATTGTTCTGGAATCAAGTGGTTTACCCGTGGCTTTTTTCATTTGAGTCGAATTCATAATTGTTCGAATTGTGTAATCTCCAATCACTGACATTGGTAACCGACCTAAAGCAATTTGATTATAATTCAACTCGTGACGATCATAAGTAGAAAGTTCATATTCTTCAGTCAGTGATAAACAATTTGTTGGGCAATACTCAACGCAATTACCACAAAATATACAGATTCCAAAATCAATACTATAATTAAGCAATCGTTTCTTTCGAATACCCGTTTCCAATTTCCAATCAACAACGGGGAGATCTATAGGACATACCCGAACACATACTTCACAAGCAATGCATTTATCAAATTCAAAGTGGATTCGACCGCGGAAACGCTCTGATGTGATCAATTTTTCATAAGGATATTGAATAGTTACAGGTAAACGATTCGCATGGGATAAGGTAATAATAAAACTTTGACCAATATACCTTGCAGCCCGTACTGTTTGTTGGCCATAATTCATAAACCCAGTTACCATGGGGAACATATTTTGAATATCTATGAATAATTTGATGTTTCTTTCTCTTGTTTGAGAGAAGCAGAATACCTGTGACTTTACAGTGAAAAGAGTTGGAAAGAAGTTGTCAATAATAGATTACCTAAAGCAATAGGTAAAAGAAATTTCCACCCAAGATTTAATAGTTGGTCCATTCTCATCCTAGGTAAAGTCCATCTTGTTGTGATAGAAATAAACAGAAACAAAAAAGCTTTAGCTAATGTAATAAAGATCCCAATCGTCGTTCCAAAGACTCCACTCACTTCATTTATTCCGAAAAGCTCAGGAATTAATATGTACGGAATAGATAGATTCCAGCCGCCCAAGTAAAGAACTGTTACAAATAATGAAGAAACTAGTAGATTTAGATAGGAAGCAACGTAAAATAAACCAAATTTTATACCTGAATATTCGGTTTGATAACCGGCTACTAATTCTTCCTCTGCTTCGGGTAAATCAAAAGGTAATCTCTCGCACTCTGCTAGGGAAGAAATAAAAAAAACAACAAACCCTATAGGTTGGCGCCACAGATTCCAACCCCAAAAACCATATTTTGACTGTGCCTCAACTATATCAACTGTACTTGAACTGTTAGATAATCATAGTCGGTGATAACATCACTATTCCCATCGCTATTACAAAACCGTACATGAGACTTAAGCTTCATACGGCTCCTCGATGGCCACAAATAAATCTAAGGACTGATTCGATATTATCTCGATATGCTTGTTTTATAGGGTATATAGAGTGAAGATACATCGGAGAGTCAAAAATTAGACCAATGCAATTCTGTCTGCTATAATAAAAAAATGCTTCTGAATTGATCTCATCCTTTCTTTAAAATGGAATTTTTTATTAAGCAATAACCCAACACTTCAATAAAATACTCGTTGTATCAATAGATATTTTGACTCATTTCTTTCGATTACGAAGAAGAATTAAACATTCTATTAGTTCATGAATCACAATAAAAATGATATCTGTAGTAATATAAAATAATATATATGGAATATGGATAAAAAAATGAAAGAAAAAAAGAAAGGATTACTTCGTTACTGATAGTAATTCGTTTAATCAGTGGGTAGGACGATACTCTGGATCGGGATCATGGGGAAGTACTGCTTGATAATTTCTACCAACTTAAAGCCCCATTAGGATTCCTTTTTATGCAGAAATACCTCTTTTGAGAACTTACTTACATTATCTCCATTACTAATCCTTTGTGTACCTTGGTATTCCTAACCGTCCACTCCTTTTTGTTCGATCCCCGATATGGTAATACATACAATAATAAAAAATAAAAACTCCATACAGTTGATCTTTTGTACCCGCTTCAAACTATGATGACTAATTAACCAATCTTGGGGTAACCCGTTTCTACTGTTTATATTTACATCCACTTAACTCTTGTACCTAGGGAATGAGAATCTATTTTTTTTTTTACTGCTAATTTATAATCTAAGCTGTTTTATTTCACTCATATAACTATACGCTTTATTTCATCGCACCAAATGATGAATAAAAAAATGAGGATATCTATTCAATACATTTTTTCCTAGAACTAAAAAAAAAATAAATAGGTAAAAAAAAAAAGTACATGTTCTAACGAATCGCACGTAGAGATATTGATAACACACATAGAGTTAGTGGTATTTCATAACTAATCGATTGAGCAGCAGCTCGTAAACCACCTAAAAAGGAGTATTTATTATTCGATCCATATCCTGACATAAGAAGTCCAATAGGAGCAATACTGGAAATGGCAATCCATAAAAAAACCCCTATACTGAGATCTGCCAAAATAAGGTGATAGCCAAAAGGAATTACTAAATAACTTAGTAAAATAGATATTACCGCTATGGATGGTCCGATACTGAATAAACTAATATCTCCTCTAGATGGGAGAAGATCTTCTTTGAAAAGTAGTTTGGTACCATCTGCTAGAGCTTGAAGAATTCCCAAAGGACCCGCGTATTCAGGTCCAATACGTTGTTGTACCCCTGCGGATATTTGTCTTTCTAACCACACAATTACTAGTACCCCTATTATGATTCCTAATACAAGAGTAAAAATAGGAACAAGTAACCATATGAGCCCATAAACCTCTTTTAAGGATTCCAATCTGGAAAAAGAATTGATAGCTTGTACTTTTGTCGTATCAATTATCATTTCAACGATCAACTTCTCCCATAATAATATCTATACTACCTAGTATTGTCATAATATCGGCCAATTTCATTCTTTTAACTAGCTGAGGAAGAATTTGCAAATTGATAAAACCGGGTGGGCGGATTTTCCATCTCCAGGGAAAAACACTCCGATCTCCTATCAGAAAAATTCCCAATTCCCCCTTTGGGGCTTCCACTTTCACATAAAGTTCTTGTTTAGACAATTCAAAAGTGGGCGAAGGTTTTTTACTAATGAATCGATAATCAAAATCATTCCAGTCGGAATCCTTTGTTCTATCAAAGCGACGTACCTCTAAATTCTCGTAGGGCCCCCCTGGAATCCCTTCTAGAGCTTGTTGAATCATTTTTATGGACTCCTTCATTTCACTGATTCGAACTAAATAACGAGCTAATGAATCCCCTTCTTTTTGCCATTGTACTTCCCAATCAAATTCATCATAACACTCATAATGATCGACTTTACGAAGATCCCATTGAATTCCAGAAGCTCGTAACATCGGTCCTGATAAACCCCAATTTATTGCTTCCTCTCCACCAATAATGCCCACTCCTTCAACTCGTTCCAAAAAAATAGGATTACGTGTAATAAGCTTTTGGTATTCCGTAACCCCTGTTAAAAAATAATCACAGAAATCCAAACATTTATCTATCCAACCATAAGGTAGATCAGCCGCTACCCCTCCGATACGAAAATAATTATGGATCATTCGCATACCTGTGGCAGACTCGAATAGGTCATATATAAATTCTCTCTCTCGGAAAATATAGAAGAAAGGGGTCTGCGCACCAATATCTGCCATAAAAGGGCCAAGCCATAACAAATGAGAAGCTATGCGACTCAGTTCTAGCATAATTACTCTAATATAGCTCGCTCTTTTCGGTACTTGAATATTTCCCAACTGTTCTGGTCCATTTACCGTTATTGCCTCTGTAAACATAGTAGCTAAATAATCCCAGCGTGTTACATAAGGAAGATATTGTATAATTGTTCTATTTTCCGCAATTTTTTCCATTCCTCTGTGTAAATAACCCAATATGGGTTCACAGTCAATAACATCTTCCCCATCTAGAGTAACGATGAGTCGAAGAACACCATGCATTGATGGGTGTTGAGGACCCATATTGACTATCATGAGATCTTTTCTTGTAGTTGGTACAGTCATATATTTTTTCCCTGATTCATTATTCCACGAATTACTTAAAACGAAATGAAGTTTATCAAAAAATAAAAATATATATTTTATTATATAATATAAATTAAATAATTAAAAACTAATCTGTAAATTAACTTAACGAGTTTTTGGCTCCCGAATATCCAATTGGCTAATTAATTCTTTATAACGTACTCTATTTTTCTTTGACAAATAAGCTAGGAGACGTTGACGTTTTCCCAGAATTTTCCGTAGACCTCTCTGAGATAAATAGTCTTTTCTGTGCAATTCTAAATGGGAAGTAAGTCTACGTATCTTATTGGTGAAACTGAATACTTGAAATTCAACGGACCCCTTATTTTTATTTTGTTCTTTTTCTTCTTGCGAAATAACTGAAATGAATAAATTTTTTACCATAAAAAGAATCCTTCTTCCCTTTTTCTTTATTTTTTACAGATATGGATTTTCCCCCCAAAAAAAAAGAATTTTATATCTAAACTAAGATAAGGTTATTGAATCAATATGATGTCCCAGAATAAAATATAACACAATACGTGTGTAGATTGGTTTGTTTTCATATACCATATCAGATATGCCACTTGATCCACGGAAATGTACCATCAACTAATTACCAATCGTGGATACATGTGTATCCTTGACATACTGAAACGGCTACCATTATTGGTATCAAACCAATATCGATTCATACAAGCTAAATCTTCTAATCGATAATTGGGCCAAAGAAATAATTTGAACTTAATCAATTGATTGGTATCGACATCAAAATGCTTATCCTCCTCAAAAACCAAAAAAGGACCGCAGTTTCTTGGATTGTTTCCATTACAAAATACTTGATTTCTATCCCCAATACCAACATTTAAATTTTTTATCTTTTACTAGTTTGTTGCTTATTCTGATGCACCCTTGAAATAGCTATGGTTTGGTACATGATAAATTTTCCATCCCATTTTATGGATAGCCGAGCTGGTTCAATAATCAAAAGTCTCCTTTTTATCAATTTAGTAAGAGTTGTAGTCTTTGGAATCAGCATTACATCCAGACTCATTTCGTCTCTTTGAATAGAGGATATAGCAATTTCCTTTGGATTTCTCAATCTAAGGAGTAGACAATATACCTTGACATTATTGATTATTTTTTGGTTAAAAGAATTATCCCATCTCAATTGAAAAAGAAAATATCGTTTCAGAAAGAAATCTAGTTACGCTTCTATGTTGCTCTTAGATTTATTTGTGCGCTTTTGAATGTCTGATCCCCCATCTTTAACATCTTTTTGTTTTTTTGATGGATCAGATACAAGATTCTTTTGTTTTTTTTTTTTTTTTTTTTTTTATCAGTTTTATCAATTATTTGATAATAATTAGTCCAAGTCTTAGTAATTTTATTAATGTCGGCACTGACCCCAATATCTATATTTGTCCATTCCTGAATCTCGATCCTTTTTCTAAGACAAAAATTAAAAGTTTTCCAATCAAAATATTTTCTATCCATATTTTTATCCCTATCAAAAAGAAAATCTTCTCGTATATAATTACTAAGATCTATATCTACGGGTAAAGAAAAAAATTCAGGATAATTTTTATTGTAATTATAGGGAATCTCTAGGTCCTCGTTTACTTGTAAGGGCGATCTAGAAATATATAAACCCTTCTTATCTTCATAATTAATATATTTATTCGATAAAAGATCATATTTATAGTTTTTCAATTTATCTTTTTGGCTCGGCAATGAATCAACTGAATAATTTTTTTGTTTTTCGTAAGGACTTAATTGGTCTTTTTCATATGAATAAAAATTTGTTGATTTTTTATTTTGAACCATAAAAAAACTTTTATTTATTCGATTTCGCCATTTTTGCGGTACTAATCTAGACCATCTAGTCTGAGATAAATCGTATTGATAGTGATCATTACCCATTAACCAGCTTTTCCATTCAGTTATTCCAAAACCGCGAAGTTTCTTATGCTTTGATTCGGAATGAAATATTCCTTGTGTTCCAAAAAAATCTTTGATTCTATTCTTAATAAAAGGAATTTTTCCGTGATATTGAAATATGGATTTCAAGTGATACTCGTTGATTTTACGTATTAGTCGGGCACTTCCTCTTTTTAAGATCTGCCCATTTTTTTTCGTAGATTCTAATTTTTTCTCATTATAACTTGTTTCGTTAGGATTACTATTTATATTTATATCCGTAGTTATGAATTTTTTTTTCTTGTCATTTTTTATTTTTTCAATTTCATTTATAATTTTACTTGTCCTATCAGCCAGATCCTTCATCTTTTTTTCTGTCAGTGAATAATTTGTCCAATCTGTGGATCTAAATCGAATGGACGATTCATTAATAATCTTATTACTTATTATCCATTTATTATTATTAGATTCATATACTTCCCTCAATCCAAATAATGGAATTGGACTTACTTTTGTAAGCTCTTTCATTATTCTTTTTATAAATCGAACTATTTTTATAAGCCATCTTGTTTTTTCTTTTGATACCTTTTGAAACCTTTTTTTTTTTCTTTTATCATTTTTAGAGCTCGAAAACAGTTTTTTTTCGCTTTTTTTATTTTTTTTTTTAGTTGTTTCCAAATAGGTTTAAAAAAGGAAGATTGCTTTCGGGGAGAACCAAAAGGTAATTCAGCTTCCATTCCCCAAACTGTTAGAAAACAAAAATCATCTTTTTTCCCTTTATTTTTCGTTGAATCTCTGTGCTGAGATTGTAGCTTAGATCTGTGCCACGGTTTCAGACAGAAAGGAAATAGGATCTTTATCTGAATACCGTCGTTTAACCAATTTTTAGGAAATTCAGTTTCTGATAATTGAACACCATTATAGGTGCATTTAACATGCATTTCTCTACTCCACTCTTCCAAATCCTCGTACCACTCGGGATATTGAAATATCAGCATCCGTCCAAAATTTTTGGCTATTATCAACCAGGGCAATACTAGATATTTTCTAAGAATTGATTGAGTTACTAACATAGAACCCCGTATTGCTTGAGCAAATAGAATAGTATCCCAAGTTTCGGCTATTGTTATACGTTCATTCTCTTTTTTTTTTTATCCTTTTCTTTTGCCTCTTTCTCTTCAGAATCGGAAATTTTTAATTCTGCGCCCTTACCCATCCAATTCCTATTCCTAAATAGGAAATTTAACATTCTGGCGATATCAAAAGAAAAAAAGAAATTTTTGTCGAGTCTGTCCAAAAAAAATGGGGAATGCACTGTTGTTTGAAAAAGTTCCCAAATAACTGTTTTACGTCTTTGAGCACGCATAGATCCTTTGATTATATCTCGACAAAAATCGGATTGTTGCGAATAACGTATCAAAGCAACCTCGTCTCCTTGATCACGATTACTAGTATTATTAGTACTAGTATTTTTATTCGTCTCGTTATCAGTAAAAATTACTACACGTTTGGCTTTTCGTGAACGAATACCACGATCCTCGGTCGACTCTTCTTCTTCTTGTTCTTCGAAATAGTCAATCAATTTGTATGACCATCGAGGGATATTTTTATTTATTTCATTTATTTTTATTCCAGTATATTTTTTTCTAATTGTTTCATCATTGGAATATGTTTTTATTTTGATTGATTAAAAAAATTAATACTTCCTTGTTCTGAAAATAAAAAAGGTCTTTTTAAATCAAAATTAGAAGTTGATTCCTCATCAAATTCACTTATTGATGTCAATAAGTGGCCAATGCCTTTCAATAATGACTTTGCATCAAATGTATTTTTGGGGAGTTCAAATTCTGGGGAATCAGTAGGAAGGATATCATAAAGTTTGTTCATCCAAAGACTTTCTATGGAATTTGCTATCGAGGTTATTAAGTAATCATTCTTTCTTGACCGTGAATCAAATTCTTTGATTGTTCCGCGCTGGGGTCCATTCAAAAGAGGATCATACATTTTAGGTAAACATTTTTTTTCAGTCTCATCATTGGACAATCTAGTTCTTTTTTCTAGTACATCCATAGCAAGAGACCCTTTGTCGAGAGCTTCAATTCGATTGATAAGTTCCTTGCTCAGATTGTTTCGTTTTTGTTCATTGGTATAAACCCAATTATTATACAGTTCTTCTGAGGATACCCTTTCTGTTTCGGTCGTGCACAAAAGCGTCTTCTGTTGTATCATTTCAAAAAACGTTGACAAACTGGGTGGGTATGTAAAAGATATTCTTTGTTTTCCATCACTTCGGCATGTATAAAAAAAATATTGT